TCACTCTCAATTATAAATGAAATTTCTATAAAAAATTATATAGAAAAGTTTTGTATAAATAAGATTCATAGTATCCTTCTTATTATTAATCGCCTAGAATTTGAACAGAAACTAAATCCATTTGATAGAAAAGCATGCGCAAAGCAAATTTATTATTTATTGAACTTAATCAATGAATTTGCTGTAAAATCAACATCAAGTTTAAATTTTAAAAGACCCTTTTTAGTTCCTGAACACGAACAAGTAAGAATTGATTCAGAAGATAGAATAAAAATTTTCAAATTTTTATTTGATGCAGATAGAACTCTTCCCAACGAGAAAACGAAAAAAAAAAAATCTATTGCACTAAAAGAAATCCATAAAAAAGTCCCTCGGTGGTCATACAAATTAATTAACGATTTGGAACAACAGGAGGGAGAAACTGAGGAAAGTGTGGTAGAAGATCATGAGATTCGCTCAAGAAAAGCCAAACGTGTAGTTATTTTTACTGATAACCAACAGAATACTGATACTGATACTTATAATAATACCCAAGAAACTAATAATACTGATCAAACAGACGAAGTAGCTTTGATACGTTATTCACAACAATCAGATTTTCGTCGAGACATAATCAAAGGCTCCGTGCGTGCTCAAAGACGTAAAATAGTTACTTGGAAATTCTTTGAGGCAGATGTGCATTCCCCCCTTTTTTTGGACCGAATAGACAAATCCCCCCTTTTTTCTTTTGATATTTCCGAACGGATAAACCTAATTTTGAGAAATTGTATGTGGACAAACGCAGAACTCAAAATTTCGGATTATAAAGAGAAAACCACAGAAGAAAGTGAGAAAAAAAAAGAAGAGGATAAAAAAGAAGAAGACAAAAGAAAGGAGAAAGTACGTATAGAAATAGCGGAAGCCTGGGATAGTATTTTACTTGCTCAAGTAATAAGAGGTTTTTTGTTAGTAATCCAATCGATTCTTAGAAAATATATTATATTGCCTTCATTGATAATAGTTAAAAATACCGCCCGTATGCTATTATTTCAATTTCCCGAATGGTCCGAGGATTTAAAGGATTGGAATAGAGAAATGCATGTTAAATGCACCTATAATGGCGTTCAATTATCAGAAAAAGAATTTCCAAAAAACTGGTTAACAGACGGTATTCAGATTAAGATTCTATTTCCTTTTCGTCTGAAACCTTGGCACAGATCTAACCTACGAGCCCCTTATAACGATCCAATGAAAAAGAAAGATTCCAAAAATGATTTTTGTTTTTTAACAATTTTTGGAATGGAAGCTGAATTCCCTTTTGATTCTCCCAGAAAACAACTTTCATTTTTTGAACCTATTTTTAAAGAACTCAAAAGAAAAGTTTTAAAATTGAAAAAGAAATGCTTTCTAATTCTAAGAATTTTAAAAGAAAAAACAAAATTGTTTCTAAATGTTTCAAAAGAAACAAAAAAATGGGTCATTAAAAGCATTCAGTTTTTAAAAGAAATAAAAAAAGAACTCTCAAAAATAAACCCAATTCTCCTGTTTGGATTGAGAAAAAGAAAAGTATATGAATTTGAATTGAGTAAAACTAAAAAAGATTCGATAATCAGTAATTTGATGATTCATGAATCGTCCATTCAAACTATACCTCGGGATTGGACAAATTTTTCATTGACAGAAAAAAAAATGCAGGATCTAACTGATAGAACAAACACAATCATAAATCAAATAGAAAAAATAAAAAATGAAAAAAAGGGGGGATTTCTAATTCCAGATCGAAATATTAGTTCTAACAAAATAAGTGATGATGATAAAAGGTTGGAATCACAAAAAAATATTTGGCAGATATTAAAAAGAAAAAATGTTCGATTAATCCGGAAATCACATTATTTTTTTAAAATTTTCATTGAAAGGATATACATAGATATCTTTCTGTGGATCATTAATATTCCTAGGATCAATACACAACCATTTCTTGAATCAATAAAAAAAATTATTAATAAATACATTACCAATAATGAAACAAGTCAAGAAAAAATTGATAAAACAAATCAAAGTTTAATTCACTTTATTTCGACTCTAAAAAAGGCACTTTATAATACTAATATTAGTAATAAGAATTCAAATAATTTTTGTGACTTATCCTACTTTTCACAAGCCTATGTATTTTACAAACTCTCACAAACCCAATTTATTAATTTCTATTTATATAAGTTAAAATCTGTCTTTCAATATAATGGAGCAGCCCTTTTTATTAAAAATGAAATAAAGGATTCTTTTGTTGGAACACAAGAATTGTTTCATTCTCAATTAAAACATAAGAATCGTCAGAAGTCTGGAATGAATCAATGGACAAATTGGTTAAGGAATCATTATCAATATGATATATCTCAGATTAGATGGTCTAGACTAGTAACACAAAAATGGCGAAATAGATTCAATCAACACTGTATGAATCAAAATAAGGATTTATGCAATTCATCTAAAAAAATGAAATTTATTCACTACGAAAAACAAAATAATTTTGAAAAGGCTTCATTACTGAATCAAAAGGAGAGTTTTAAAAAACAATATAGATATGATCGGTTAGCATATAAATCTATTAATTCTGAAGATACGAAGTACTCTTCAATTTATGAATCGCCATTTCACGTAAAAAATAACCAAGAAGTTTTTTCGAATTCCAACACACATAAACGAAAATTATTTAATATGATGGAAGGTATTCCTATTATCCCTATCAATAATGATCTAGTACAAGATGATATTAGAGATATGGAGAAAAATATGGATAGAAAATATTTTGATTGGAGAATTATCCATTTTTGTCTTAGAAAGAAAGTCGATATCGAAGCCTGGATAAATATTGATACTGACAGTAATAAAAAATCTACTAAGGCTAAGCTTAATAATTATCAAATAATTGATAAAATAAAAAAGAAAGATCTTTTTTACCTCACGATTCATCAAGATCAAGAAATCAACCTATCCAATCAAAAAGGGTTTTTGGATTGGATGGGAATGAATGAAGAAATATTAAATCGTCCCATATCAAATCTTGAACATTGGTTCTTCCCAGAATTTTTGATACTTTATAATTTGTATAAAACTAAACCGTGGTTTATACCAATAAAATTACTTCTTTTAGATTCTAATATAAATGAAAACGCTACTGATATTGAAAACAAAAGCATCGCTGGAAATAAAAAAAGAGATCCTTTTATATCCTCCAATGAAAAAAAATCTCTTGAATTAAAAAAACGAAATAAAGGTCAAAAAGAATCCGCGGACCAAGCAAACCTTGAATCCGCTCTTTCAAACCAAGAAAAAGATGTTGAAGAAGATTATATGGGATCGGACATGAAAAAACATAAAAATAAAAAGCAATACAAGAACAATACAAAAGCGGAGTTTTATTTCTTGCTAAAAAGGTATTTGCATTTTCAATTGCGATGGGATGATATTTTAAATAAAAAAATAATCAATAACATCAAAGTATATTGTCTCCTGCTTAGACTGATAAATCCAAGAGAAATAACTATATCCTCTATTCAAAGGGGAGAAATGAGTCTGGATATTCTGATGATTCAGAAAAATTTAACTCTTACAGAATTGATCAAAAGAGGAATTTTTATTATTGAACCGATTCGTCTATCTATAAAAAATGATGGACAATTTATTATGTATCAAACCGTTGGTATTTCATTGGTTCATCAAAGTAAACACCAAATTAATCAAAAATACCGAGAAAAAAACCATGTTGATAAGAATTCTGATGATAAGAATTCTGATAAAGTCATTACCAAATATCAAAAGATGACTGGAAATAGAGATAAAAATAATTATGATTTGTTTGTTCCTGAAAATCTTTTATCACCCAGACTTCGGAGAGAATTTAGAATTCTAATTTGTTTCAATTCTAGGAATAGAAATAATATGCATAAAAATTCAGCATTGGGGAATGGGAATAAGGTAAACAGCCAGGGTTTGGATAAAAGCAAAGGATTAAAAAAAAAACTTATTAAATTAAAGTTATTTCTTTGGCCCAATTATCGATTAGAAGATTTAGCTTGTATGAATCGGTATTGGTTTGATACCAATAACGGCAGTCGTTTCGGTATGGTAAGGATACATATGTATCCGCGATTGAAAATTTATTACTAGTCCATTTTTGCTTTGCTATATTTCCCATCCCATATCACAGCGGGTCTATGACGACAAAGAGGTGCACACATCCATTGTCTTACATTACATTCTGATACATGATACTAATTCAATGACCTATCAATTCGATCTAGAAATGAATCAATAAAACCTTCTGATTGTAGGACTAAGTTTTTATCTTTTGGGAGTGCAGAAAACAACCACCCTTTTGTATACCTTTTCAAATGTATACCTTTTCAAATCGAATTTAAAAATGAAAATCGGATTGATTCAATTTGATTTAAAAAAATCCAAAATTTATAACGAAATTAAGATTATTGTCTATACCAAACTAAAACGAGTGACATTATTATTACTGATCAATAAATATATCTATCAACAAAAATATCTTAAAAAAGGAGGGGGTTTCATTTTATGGTAAAAAATTCATTCATCTCAGTTATTTCACAAGAAGAAAAAGAAGAAAACAGGGGATCTGTTGAATTTCAAATATTTAGTTTCACCAATAGGATACGAAGACTTACTTCACATTTACAATTACACAAAAAAGACTATTTATCTCAGAGAGGTCTACGTAAAATTCTGGGAAAACGCCAACGACTGCTATCTTATTTGTCAAAGAAAAATAAAATGGGTTATAAAGAATTAATTAATCGGTTGGATATTCGGGAATTAAAAACTCGTTAATTTGAAGAGGCATTTTGAATTATTTGATTTATTAGATCTTGAATTTGAATGAACTTTTTTTCATTTTCAGAAATTCATGAAAGAATGAATTAAGGAAAAACCTATGAATATACCAGCTACAAGAAAAGACCTCATGGTAGTCAATATGGGTCCCCACCATCCATCAATGCATGGTGTTCTTCGACTTATCATTACTCTAGATGGTGAAGATGTTATTGACTGTGAACCAATATTGGGTTATTTACACCGAGGGATGGAAAAAATTGCGGAAAACCGAACAATTATACAATATTTGCCTTATGTAACACGTTGGGATTATTTAGCTACTATGTTCACAGAAGCAATAACGGTAAATGGACCGGAACAGCTGGGAAATATTCAAGTACCTAAAAGAGCCAGCTATATCAGAATAATTATGTTGGAGTTGAGTCGTATAGCTTCTCATCTGTTATGGCTCGGTCCTTTTATGGCGGATATTGGTGCACAGACTCCTTTTTTCTATATTTTCAGAGAAAGAGAATTAGTATATGATCTATTCGAAGCTGCCACCGGTATGAGAATGATGCATAATTATTTTCGGATCGGGGGAGTAGCGGCTGATCTACCTCATGGCTGGATAGATAAATGTTTGGATTTCTGCAATTATTTTTTAACAAGGGTTGCTGAATATCAACAACTTATTACACGCAATCCAATTTTTTTAGAACGAGTCGAGGGGGTAGGCATTATTGGTCGAGAGGAAGTAATAAATTGGGGTTTATCGGGACCAATGCTGCGAGCGTCCGGAATACAATGGGATCTTCGTAAAGTTGATCAGTATGAGTGTTACGACGAATTTGATTGGGAAGTACAGTGGCAAAAAGAAGGAGATTCATTGGCTCGTTATCTAGTCCGAATTGGTGAAATGATAGAATCCATAAAAATTATTCAACAGGCTCTCGAAGGAATTCCGGGGGGGCCATATGAGAATTTAGAAATCCGATACTTTGATAGAGAAGGGAATCCAGAATGGAATGATTTTGAATATCGCTTTATTAGTAAAAAACCTTCTCCTACATTTGAATTGCCGAAACAAGAACTTTATGTGAGAGTCGAAGCCCCAAAAGGAGAATTGGGGATTTTTCTGATAGGGGATCGGAGTGGTTTTCCTTGGAGATGGAAAATTAGACCGCCGGGTTTTATCAATTTGCAAATTCTTCCTCAGTTAGTTAAAAGAATGAAATTGGCTGATATTATGACAATACTAGGTAGTATAGATATCATTATGGGAGAAGTTGATCGTTGAAATGATAATTGATACACCAGAAGTACAAGATATCGATTCTTTTTCTAGATTGGAATTTTTAAAAGAGGTCTATGGAATTATATGGTTATTTATTCCTATTTTTACTCTTGTATTGGGAATCACAATAGGCGTACTGGTAATTGTATGGTTAGAAAGAGAAATATCCGCGGGAATACAACAACGTATTGGACCTGAATACGCCGGCCCTTTGGGAGTTCTTCAAGCTCTAGCAGATGGGACAAAACTTCTTTTCAAAGAAAATCTTTTTCCATCTAGAGGGGATACTCGTTTATTCAGTATCGGTCCATCCATAGCAGTTATATCAATTTTAGTAAGCTATTTAGTAGTTCCGTTTGGTTATCGCCTTGTTTTAGCGGATCTCAATATTGGTGTTTTTTTATGGATTGCCATTTCAAGTATTGCTCCCATTGGACTTCTTATGTCAGGATACGGGTCAAATAATAAATATTCCTTTTTAGGTGGTCTACGAGCTGCTGCTCAATCGATTAGTTATGAAATACCATTAACTTTATGTGTGTTATCCATATCTCTACGTGCGATTCGTTGATATATAGACATAAGCTTTTCTTTATTCTTTCTTTCTAGGAAAGTGGTGGAATGAATTGAGTAGAGTAGATATCTTCATTTTTTTTTATTAATTATTCGGATTTCGGATTGAAGAATTAAATCAAATAGTTATATGAGTGAAAAAAAACAGCTTATATATAATATATAAATAAGTATAAATAAGATAATTTAGAATATATAAATTCGCAGTAAAAATATTGAGTCTCATTTTCCATGTATAAGAGTTAAAGAGTTAAGCGGAAATAAACATAAGAAACCGTTTACCCCAAGATTGGTTGATTAGTCATCCTGACTTGAAGCGGGCTCAAAAGATCCACCGTATTGAGTTTTCACTATTATTTGTATGTATTACCATACACGTATTATCATAACGGGGGGTTGAACAAAAACGAGTGGATGGTTAGAAACACCAAGATATGAAACGGATTTGTAATGGAAATGGAGATTATGTAAATTATCCAAAAGAACATTTTGACATAATATACAAACTAAAGAATACTAATTGGGGCTTAAAGTTGGTAGAAATTATTAGGCAGTACTCCCCAAGGCACGATTCCAATCCAGAGTATGCTCCTATCCACCGATTAAATACATAACTATTGGGAACGAAAAAACCCTTTACTTTCTTTTGTAAGCCCTCTTTTTCTCAGAAATAGAAAGAAGAATAGGAACGAAAAAAAAAAAAGAGAAAGAAACCCAATTCCAATAAAAAAAAATCTTTTTTATCTTTTTCCATATCCATATTCATATATATAGAATATATAGAATTTGTATCATAATTCATGAATTAATAT